AGGAAGCCTTTTTCTTTGGTAGCGGAATATAAGGTAAGCGGTCTTATGATGGCTATCCGGAACCCTCCTTTAGTCTTGGTGCGCAAGCGGCCGTTGAATAAGTTTACCAATCGTTTATTTGCTTGCTTTCACCTGATCTGACCGATAGGGCAAGAAAGCCAAGAAAAGAACCTTCCGTTTGGCTATACCTATTTTTTTGATGTAGCGATTTCGGTCTCTAATATAATAGTACTGCAGCTAGCGCTAAGTTCATGGAGCTGCTCTTCAAATAGTACCTTTCATAAAAGGCATTCAGAATTGGTTGATTACAACCGATTCGAAGATCTTGCTAGGCCCGGAAAGAGCATTTACTTGATGACTTAACAGGCCCCTTAACTGAAATAGACATGATTCCTTTTGCCTCTGGTCTTGGAGTCACGGAGTGGTCAGATAGAGATGGAATTGGCTTTATGCCTAAGGCGATGAGAAACAACTTAAAAAAGTATTCTTACTTGCATTCAGTCCTTCATAGAACGTTGACCCCGTGTGTCCAGAGCCGGGGGCGGTATACCCTGCTGCCAGAGTAGCGCCCTTTTTATGAGGCTCGACTATATTAGTAACAAGTAAATCCTTTGTATGTAAAAGCCTCGATAGGGGGATAAAGGCCAATTGCAAGGTCTGAGACGACCCATAAAGCACTTGATTATAATCAACGTTGTAAGCCTACTTGCGTATTGAGCATTTATCTGTAAGGTCCGAATTCCTTGCAATGGGTATAGGCACCGGGCCCCCGTCCGTCTGTGCTGCTTCGAATGATCGGGTTTCAACGGCTTCCCTAGCTGTGCGGATCTATCTGGCAGTTCACTACGCGCCGAATGATTCTTTGCTATTTACTCTCTCTGTCTGTTAGCGTGACCCTACTTCTAGCCTGCTTTGTCTTTAAAGGTAACGAGACGAGCTCTCCTCTTCTCGTCTGGGCCTTAACTTAAATCAAGCGTAACTGCCCGAGTAGATTTTCCGACTTTTAGATGAGTCCAGTCCTTAAGCTAAGGAAGGACTCAAGTCGTAAAGCCTATCTATGGAGCCTCTGGCTTTAAGGAAGGATGGAAGTAGTAAAGCGTAACAGTTTGATTGGGTTCCTTAGATTTCCCATTAGGCTAATAAAGGGACCGGGCCGATGCTTCTATTCTAACAGCTATCTCGCATCCATAGAGATGGTCTTCTTTAACCACGTAGTCTTATCTCCAGTAAAATAATCCGTCAATCGAGCCGAAACTCGACCTATGAGTGTCAAGGGAGGATTCCCCACTTAGGGCACCCAAGCACGCCCCTTTTTATTAGTACTAAACGGAGGATGGAACGAAGAAGAGAGACCGATCAAGGAAACAAACACAGACTAGCTATGCCTGCAAGATCAAGCACCTAAGACTTGAGCCCTCCTTCCCCGAAAATGCTCGTTCCTTTGTCGTTGGAGATTTTAGTCTGTCTCTACGCTTAGGCCTCGCCACAGATAGGTGACAGTCTCAACAGGGTGTCTTCATCATTGTCAGATGGTATTCACACAACTTTGTTGGATGCCAGCGGGAATGCCTTTCAGAAAGGAAAACTACACGAGGAAGTTTACATGCCCAGGGCGTTTCTTAACATCTAGTTAGTCCACTCAGGGTATGGACTAAACCAAGCGCTCGAAAGAACTTGATTGATTTAGCTAACCCTTACAAATATTATTAAGGAATGTGAGCCCGGAAGGAAGAGATATTTACAGAACAGAATTTAGGCACACACAGTTACAGACGAAACAGATACTGGAATGGTTGGGGAAGGAGCTACTGCACCTATTTCTTTGTTTAACCTTACTCATGCTACACTACTATCGCAGGGCCACTAAACTCCTGTTCTAAGAAATAGCCTCGGGCCAGGATGCCCGTTTCAGTACGTTTTCCTGTTGTACCAATCGGTGCGAAGCGGGTTGAGACCAGAAGTGCCGGACGGATCTCGTCTAACCAATAAGTCGAATAATCAAAACCACAGGCAAGGCACCGAAGGTGAGAACCATATATCAAAGGGTAACGGAAACTAATCTATTCAAACTTTTTCTTAGCATTCATAGCGTCATTTCGTCTTGTATTATAATAGGCACCGGAAAGCCAGGACAGGCTTTTGCCAAGCCATAAAACCAAAGGTATCCTCTTGGTCCATGCTCTGTTCCCGCCTCTCCAAAGAACCGCCTTTCCCCCTATCCCTTAAAGCCGGTACCAAACCTACTCGTATTCTTTCTTGTCCCTCTAATGCTCACTAGTGGGTAGGCTTCATAACAACCACCGGTATCTCTGTCCTCCCCCTCAAGTGCCTATAGCCCATATCTGAATCATTCATTCCGGCAGTACGCTTGTCGCTCTTCTTTCCTCTTGTTAGCTGCTCGTTAGCTAGCAAGTCCGAAATAAATGCCCTCTAGAAATTAATGAAAAGAGGCTTACATTTGCTTTGCACCGAGAGACCCATGCGGCACCTTCTGCACACAAAGATTAAGGAGGCTAGTGCCCTTACAGAAAGAAATAAGAAAGGTTGGTTACACCTATTCATTTGGCTTACGGTAGACTTCTTAGTTTAACTAAAAGAGAGAGATGCATTTCATTTTTAATCACTGCTTAAGAACAAACAACAAAAAGGCCAAGACTACTAAGAATTTCCCATTAGGGACGTAGGCAATTCTTATAGCAAGCATTGGGGCGCTTGTTTGATTCCTTTCCTTTTATTCAATCCGAAGCTCTATCGTTGTCCACGAATCGCGGGCTAAACGCGCCGCAAACCGAGAAAGGGCTTGCCTTTGTAAATCATTCTTTTGGGGGAGAGTCCGACCGGATCCGTGAACTTCTGGATGGGAAGAGAGTGACTTACTCAACAGTACTAGAAGCTCAAAGAAGTACGGAAAGAAAATCGAAGTGCTTAGAGGAGGGGTGTTTTCATTTTTCTCGTCGTAGAGGAAGGAAGGTATTCCAGTGACTGCGGCGAACGGCATACTGAAGAAAAAGGCGGTAGATCTACCTACACACACTCGATTCTACAAGGCCATAGAAAAGATTCGAAATAGAATGAACCGCTTTTGCTTAAAAAAAAGATAAGGATCCGCCTCTTCGCTGCGTCTTTCAAACAGAAATGGTATCACTACATTAAGTATTCACTAGTGGATGATCTTTTCTACACTAACCCATAGGGACTCTATCTCTCAATCTCCAAGGAACGCCTGCAATGACGAAAGTTTCTCAATTTCTTCCTGACCTTCGACACTTTATAAGTTTGGTCTCTTCTGAATGTGTACTCAAACGGTTGCGCTAGAAGAGCGTTATCACGAACCCTATTACCTACCACAATTATAACCCATTATAGGGCTAATCCGACCTCTCAGGGTTCTCCAGGCCTCTCTATTGGTAATTGACCCTGCTTGTGCCTAATCCTTACTACGATAAGGGAATCCTCGCTCACATTCGCATGGTAATTACCCATTTCCTAGTACGAGAAGTAGACTTCCCTCCACCAGCAGCTACTAAGATTGCTCTTGGCTAATTGAGATGGAAAAGAAGGCCATTTAAAGCCCTTGTATCTCTCATGAGGTGTAATAATAAGGCCATCGAAGATTGGCTTTTAAGCATCTGAATTTATCTTACAAACGAAATAGAATAAGAATCATTGCGTATTTTCTTTTTTCATTTCGATGAATTCTTTTTTGGTAATATTAACATCTCTGGGTAAACTACTATAAAAATATTCTAATTATGAAAAAGAAAATCAAAATTCTTCTACTCCCGACATTCTTGTGATTATATCTTGTTATTTCCGCTTACTTTGTTCTAAGCAAGCTTTTGAAAGTTCGGTATGGTTGGTTGTTGACCAACAGATTGAAATAATTGGGAAATTTTAGGTATAACTATTGCGATACTTGATGGTACGCTCGTTCCGAATAACGATCTTCTCTCTATGTAAAAATTATTACCGTATTTACACTTTTAAAAAATGAACAATCAACCGCTACACATATGACGGGGGGGAGCGAAGCAAGTCGAACTATAATAAAAGGAGAGGAACGAAGTAACTCGACCATCGGGAGTGGAACATCTCAGTAGCCGAAGAATCCTCTTGTAAGCCAACGATACAAGACAATCCGGCGCACGATTGGCATTTCTGCTGATCTAAAACCAGCTAATTGAAGAAAAAGAAGGTAGTAAGAAATGAATCTGATGAAGAAAAGGAGTTGTAGACCAATCATTGAAATTCGATGACCCGGAGATAGCATGAATGAGCGATTGCAAATCCGACTCAAAAGTGAACACTGGGAGCAGAAGCCATTGCCATTTGTGCTGGCCTTAATTAGGCAGCTGCCCCTTCTGCCTGTATAAGATTATGTGATATGTCAATAGCAGCTTTGTTATCACAGTACAACTGCATTGCTGACTTAGGCTTAAAAGCCAAATCTCGAAGTCAATTTCGTAGCCACAGAAGTTCACACACTCCATGTGCCATACCTCTATCTTCAGCTTCAGCACTTGACCTTGCAACAACCTTTTGCTTCTTACTTCTCCAGGTAACAAGGTTTCCTCCCACAAAGGTGAAGTACCCAGATGTAGACTTCCTGTCTGTGATAGAACCAGCCCAATCCGCATCTGTATACCCACTAACATCAAGGTGCTGATGTTTAGAAAACATTAAACCTTTTCCTGGTGCTGACTTTAAGTACCTCAAGATTCTTACCACTGCCTCCATGTGCCGTTCACTTGGATTATGCATAAACTGACTCACAACACTAACTGCATAAGCAACATCAGGTCTAGTGTGTGACAAAAAAATCAGACGTCCCACTAACCTCTGGTATCTTGGTTTGTCAGTTGGAACCTGATCAGAATATTCTGCCAGTTTGTGATTTTGCTCAATTGGACTGTCAATCGGACAACAATCCAACATGCCTGTCTCTGCTAAGAGATCCAACACATACTTTCGCTGACATAAGAAGATGCCATCTCTCCCCCCGGCTACCTCAAATCCCCAAGAAGTACTTCAAGTCTCCCAAATTCTTCATCTCAAATGAAGATGCCAACTTCTTCTGAAGACTTCCAATTTCTACCAAGTCATCCCCTGTAATCACCATATCATCCACATATATAATAAGCACAGTTACCTTCCCCTTTTTGTGCTTTAAGAATAAGGTGTGGTCTGAATTGCTTGTATCCAAAGCGTCTCATGGACTGAGTGAATCTGCCAAACGGGTGACTGTTTAAGTCCATAAAGGGGTTTCTTCAATCTGCAAACAACATCACCATGTGTATCTGATGCATAACCAGGTGGAAGACTCATGTACACTTCTTCAGTTAACCCCCCCCATGAAGGAACGCATTTTTTACATCGAACTGATGGAGTGGCTAATTCAGATTAGCCGCAAGTGACAACAACACCCGAACAGTATTCATCTTGGCTACCGGAGCAAAAGTCTCATCATAGTCAATCCCATATGTCTGAGTGAACCCCTTAGCCACCAACCTCACTCGAACTAACCTGCATCTTTGTTTGTCTCCATCGAGTCCATTCGATCTTGCCAATAACCAATTCCAATGTTTCATCCCTTTACTCCAAGCCTAGCCAACCAGCTAACTCGAACCAGGAGGGAAAGAAAGAGAAGGTTGTCTTCAAAGCACAACTATCTAGCAGGTCATCTCCTCAATCCGTTGATTCCGAACCCAGGGCGAGCTCTACCTTCTCAATCCTTGTCTTCTACTCCTGGTGATAGCAGCATCCGAACAACCAGTGGTTAATCCCATTTGTAGGCAGGCCCTCGGAACAAAAGGACCAATGGAAACTATTCTCCCTTCACTGGATAAAGTACTCTTCCGGAACTGGCAATCTTGTTCCATCTCTACCTCTTCTCTTGTGACAAGGTTCTGAAAGAAAGCAAGTAAACTACCTATCTGAGTTGCTAACCGTATATACTAATATACTTTAGCTGTGTCAATCCGGTGGATTTATATTAGTATTACGCTGACTATTAAAGAAGGCGATTCACTACTACTACTAGTATTTTCATAGGTGATATGACGAAGGAATGAGAGATAGGATAAGCCTTTTTTCATGGTATATCCAGATGGTCCAGGCGGACCTCTAGAGAGATTAGAACCTCCTTTCTCTTGATGAAAGTTTTCCAATCTTCGACTCGGAAGGGCCAATCTGGTCTTTTTCAAGACCGAAGGCAATCACAATAGTAGCCGGGATCAGAGAATTAGACCGCCTCCGGTCAGTAGATCCTACACCCAAAGTACTCATATTCATACTTAACCAAGCTGGTTAATTCAATTCCAGGAAAGGGGGAATCAACAGGCGCTAACCGATTCCAAAGAAAGCGGTTCCCTCATAAGCAAGTAAGAATCACATCAAGATAAGGAAGCTTGTCAGGTAATAGCATTTGGTAGTCTATCTCATCCGAACAACGTGGAATGTGCTCATTGAGGGCTTTTTTCGTTTTGCAGGTATCATATGACCTGGAGGCTGCTATGGTTCACGATCCTTATACAAGGACCTCCAGCAGGATCAAAGCTTTTTGTCCTGAGTCCCCCTAATCTTATACGGCGAGTCTATTCAAAACTCATGTTCCTATTGCCTTTGCAATGATGAAACCTTGGTTCACTTTTTTAATCATCTAGATTACGTCGGTGTTCAGTGTACTTTAGTACAAGATCTAAAGGAATGCTTTGCATTACAAGTGGAACGAGGGGAAGAGTCTTTGATCTTCACTTTTTTGGTGAAGAATGAAGAAGGACATAAACAAAGTTAATGAAAAAAACCATTTTTGATTCCAGCCGAGAAGACTAGTAAAAAGAAGGATCAAGAATGTCATATATTTCAAGAGCTAGATCAGTTGCCCGAAATCCATCATTGGCTAAACAATCATTTTATCTACTTAGACCTTTAATCTTTTTGCCCCTTTTCGATAGTTCCGTAGCAGGTTTTTTCGGACGTTTTCTAGGATCAGAAGGAAACGCGGGAAGAACCCTCTTCCTCTTGTCCATTTTTATTCTAATTCTCGTTATTATTTATAATTTAAATGCTTTTCGTTGGAAAAAAAGATACGGCTTTCTCCGTGTCTTTCTTTTTTATATTTTTATTTTATTTTCGATTTCGCTCTTGTTCCATTTGGTTAAATTTTTTTTCTTAAATCATTTTTTTAGCAGTACCCAATCCTGCTTCTTTCTTATTTTGTGTGTGGGTGGGGGGCAAGCTCTTCCGGGCCCCTCCGACCCATCAAGCTCGTCCTCGTGGAGGGAGGATTCGTTTGGGATAGAGGTGCTATTAGAGCCCTTTTCCGAAACGGAATCCGAAAGTCAGGAGGGCAATTCCCTCCATTCTAACATCCCAAGGGCCGCCCGCGATGAGGCGGGCCCCTCCCAGCCCGCCGCACCCTCCCATGAGTGGGTGCTTGCTAACGAGCGGTTTTCCGCTCTACTGGCACGGCACCTCCAAAAACACGCGGAAAAGTCGGCGGTGATAGCTAGGTATCCGCAGCTCCGTGAGGCGGATTTCCATCATTTGGGCCAAAAAATGGCCCAAAGCTTTGATATTGATGTGAAATCTCCCTCCGAGATTGAAGCCCTTGCGGCCTCGGAAGAGTTACGGACCTACAAGAAATCCAGAAGCTCGTTAGAGAGCTTCTTGGATAGCTACTATTCTGAATTGTAAAAACAGATCCAAAAGCTCGTTAGAGAGCTTCTTGGATAGCTACTATTCTGATCTGAATTATCCATTTTTTTTTTTGGACAAACCAATGCAAATATCATTTTGACGCCCGGATAGATAGAAAAGGTTGGAGAGAGTTACTTTAACCGCCAGAAATTCTCTCCCTTCTAAAGCTGCGCAAGGCGGCCCCCCCCAGAACGCTAAAAGGGTGAGGGAACTAGAGTTGTCACGATAGGAAAGATAAATGACTATAAGGAACCAACGATTATCTCTTCTTAAACAACCTATATCCTCCACACTTAATCAGCATTTGATAGATTATCCAACCCCGAGCAATCTTAGTTATTGGTGGGGGTTCGGTCCGTTAGCTGGTATTTGTTTAGTCATTCAGATAGTGACTGGCGTTTTTTTAGCTATGCATCACACACCTCATGTGGATCTAGCTTTCAACAGCGTAGAACACATTATGAGAGATGTTGAAGGGGGTTGGTTGCTCCGTTATATGCATGCTAATGGGGCAAGTATGTTTCTCATTGTGGTTCACCTTCATATTTTTCGCGGTCTATATCATGCGAGTTATAGCAGTCCTAGGGAATTTGTTTGGTGTCTCGGAGTTGTAATCTTCCTATTAATGATTGTGACAGCTTTTACAGGATACGTACTACCTTGGGGTCAGATGAGCTTTTGGGGAGCTACAGTAATTACAAGCTTAGCTAGCGCCATACCTGTAGTAGGGGATACCATAGTGACTTGGCTTTGGGGCGGTTTTTCCGTGGACAATGCCACCTTAAATCGTTTTTTTAGTCTTCATCATTTACTCCCCTTTATTTTAGTAGGCGCCAGTCTTCTTCATCTGGCCGCATTGCATCAATATGGATCAAATAATCCATTGGGTGTACATTCAGAGATGGATAAAATTTCTTTTTACCCTTATTTTTATGTAAAAGATCTAGTAGGTTGGGTAGCTTTTTCTATCTTTTCTTCCATTTGGATTTTTTATGCTCCTAATGTTTTGGGGCATCCCGACAATTATATACCTGCTAATCCGATGCCCACCCCGGCTCATATTGTGCCGGAATGGTATTTCCTACCGATCCATGCCATTCTTCGTAGTATACCTGACAAAGCGGGAGGTGTAGCCGCAATAGCACCAGTTTTTATATGTCTGTTGGCTTTACCTTTTTTTAAAAGTATGTATGTGCGTAGTTCAAGTTTTCGCCCTATTCACCAAGCAATATTTTGGTTGCTTTTGGCGGATTGCATACTACTAGGTTGGATCGGATGTCAACCTGTGGAGGCACCATTTGTTACTATTGGACAAATTTCTCCTTTAGTTTTCTTCTTATTCTTTGCCATAACGCCCATTTCGGGAAAAGTTGGAAGAGGAATTCCTAATTCTTACACGGATGAGACTGATCACACCTGATCAGTGAAAAATTCTGACACCAATCATTTACGAGTGAGTATTACACCTGACAAGCGGATGAGTTTTCTAGTTGGCCATGTGCTTAGATAGGTAAAAGATACTCGGGCTGAACTTTTTAATCCGGGGCTTTGTTCCCCCCTTCCCCCTCCCTGAAAGCCGCATAGAGGAGTATCTGTATCACGCCCACTGATGATAAAATGACCTTATATCCTCTTCTAGGTGGAAGAGTATTCTGCCTGAATATGCTTCTGCACTGGGAATATATCATAGCCAGAGATCATAAAGGATGGGAATGGAGGCATTCCAGCGGGATGGGACGTAGTGAAGTGGGAAGTGAAGTGTGTAGATAATACGTGTTCTTTAGAAGCGCTTATGCGGTGGCTAGTGAGCATCCTTGCCAACCCAAAAAGGGAACAGCTGCTTCTTGAGTACCTATGATGGTGTACTTCCAAATGGTTTATAGGACTTCGGTGGATTGGAGTTTGGCCAGGAAACCTTAGAATCTAAGTGATCGAAAAGCTCAGACAAGATTCTGAGTCGCGCCTCTTCCCCTTTTAATAACGGCATGGGCCGATCCACTTTCAGTGCCTTTGCTTCGCAACCTTTACATCTATCGGATTACTACCCGATACCGGATTTATATCTGGATTTACTAGCTCGGCTGAAAGGAGAAGGAGAAGCAGAATAATCCCAGTCACCCTCAATGAGATACAACAGCTGATCAAACTGTATGCCGGTTACAAAGAGGCTGATTAAGCGGATCAATAAGACATTTGGAATCACTTTCAACCCGGATTCCCAAGCAAGCTTAAGGCCAAACCCCTGTAGGAGGTTCACACCTTCGGAGCGGGAAGTCATTCCAGGTTATGAAATAAAGACAAGGTTGCGAAGCAAAGGTCTTCTTTGAGGATCGAGGGAAAGGTTGTTCTTTGGGAGAGATCTGTACCCAATGACTATGGCTGACTTGCTTGCCGGGACATGCGATTTTTTCTTTCATGGAATATAGGTTATCCAGAGCCTTCTGTCATTGAAAGTGACACACCTTCGGTGCCTTTGGTGACTTTATGTCTGCCAACTTCTATTAGAATTCCCGCTTCACTTCGGTTCCACCTTCTGCCGTTGGCGCCTCTACTTCGTAGCCTTGTCTTTACAACCTTTCGTCCAGGAAGCCTTTCCCTCCCCGCCAAGCTATTACAATCCTTAGTCCGGAAGCAGCCTTAGACCGGAGGTTATGAGAATAATCAAGTTTTTACTTGAGAACAGTGGCTACTGGGTCAATCCAATCCATAGCAGCTGGAACAGCGAATGGTGCTAGCTACAGATCCTAAAACCCACCACGAAAGATCCTCTCTACCTAAAAATACGAAGCCTTTGACACTAGGAAGCAGACTTTATTTACTCAGCTCAGCTGCAAAGCAATACTCGTTGGCGAGAGAGCGAGAGCGGGAGGCTACGAAGTAGGGATCTATAACATTGTGTTTTGGAAGGACCCCAAGGAACTAATGCTGAAAGTTCAAGCAAAGCTTGCAGGTTGGAAGGCAAATACCCGGGCTGGTAAGTTGGTCCTCATTAAGTCAAATATCTCAGGTATGCCTGCTCACCTTATGTCTTGTTTTAAATTACCTGCTTCTGTAACTAAAGCAATAGATAAGGAATCTAGACAGTTTTTCTGGGGTAAAGATACAAAGTTGTCTGCTGTAGCTTGGAAAGATATTTGTGTTTCTAAAACCAAAGGCTACGAAATAGAGGTAGGCCTACTGAACATTTTAATAATGCCATGTTAGCGCATGGAAAATCTTAACTTACAATAATAATTGGTGGGTGCAGATTGTTAGGCAGAAATACTTGAGGGAGGAGAACTTTTTTGATGCTAAGAAAAGGAATTCTTGTTCCGCAGCCTGGAAAGGAGTACTGGATTCAAGACAGTGAATTCTCAAGGGATTAAGATGGATAGTGGGCAATGGTAAGAGTCTTCTTTTTTGGTATTTTAACTGGCTGTTTCCATTCCCTCTCTATAATTTTGTACCTGAAAATAAAAGGGATCAACTGGATGGATCACTTACTGTGGATCATTTTTTTGATAATGGTTACTGGTTGTATCAAAAGTTGGCGGAGATCCTCCCTGAGGATTTGGTCAAGAGAATTGTTTCTATTCCACTCCCTTTGGAGCCTTCAGAGGATCAATATTCATTCGGGGGCCTCCCCAAATCTAATGGAGTTTTACAGTCAAATCAGCGACTTGGATCCAAAATGAGGGATACCAAGACCGCCCGCTCTGTTAAAGAAAATGTGGACTTTGAAGCTGCCCCCTAAAGTGAAAGTGTTTTCTTGGCTTTTATCAGAGGAAGATTGCAGACTAGAGGAAGGCTTGCTAGATTTATTCCAAACATAAATCCATGTTGTGCCTTATGTAACTTGCATACTGAAGATCAGGAACATCTATTCAAAGACTGTACTTTTGCTTCTGAAGTAGGGAGATGCATCACCAATTGTCCCACTCCTCTTGGCTCACTTTCAGTGCCTTTATGGATTGGCTCATGGATTTCTCTCATTGGCAGCTTCCTAACTGCTCAATTAATGATGCTATTGCTAAAGTTCTTCTGATTTGCTGGCAAATTTGGAGCAGTAGAAACTAGTTTATTTTTCGAAAAGTAAAACCACATCCTGTTAGAGTGTTGAGAGTTGCTGCTCAGGTTGGGGCTGAGTTTTGGAATGCAAATGCCAATCATCCTGGGCCTTCTGTAGCAATTCAAGGACCCAACATTAAGTGGAAGCCTCCTGATGACAGTCATGTGAAATTGAACTTTGATGGCTCGGTCTTAAATGCTGACAAGGCTGCAGCTGGATTTGTAATTAGAGATTAGAATGGCAGCCCACTGGTTGCTGGTGCCAGAAACGTTGGGTTATGCAATGTGCTCCAAGCTGAAGCATCTGGTCTTATTTCTGGTTTGAAGGTAGCTATCCAAGCAGGTTATACTAAGCTCATAATTGAGGGAGACTCAAAGCTTTTGATTGATTGTATTAATGGAAAGTGCAGTATACCATGGAGAGCCTCTACTTTGATTAGAAACATCAAATTTCTTGCTTGTTCCGTTCAAGAAGTTAGCTTCACTCATATTTTCAGGGAGGCAAACAGTGTTGCCGATGTGTTAGCAGATATTGGGTATGGGTCTGATGGTGAAAGGATCTGGTTTCAGAAACTGCCCTCTGAGGCTTCCCCTGCTCTTTTCCATGACCAGTTAGGTTTTGGTTGTAGTAGGGGCTTTCGTTTGTAATTTATTTTCTCTTAGCAAAAAAAACATACTCTACAGCCCTTTGCACTAGAACATTTGATGGGCTGGAACTTGACTCATGTAAGAGATGATTGCGATCATTCCATAGAGTCCAACACATTATAGCAAAAAGACATGCCTGGCCCGATGAGCAATACGTCCAAACAGCATTGCATAGCTCTACAAAATTTGAAAATTTGAAAACACGCCGGAGCGCAAGTTGACTCCAGGCCTGTTGAGAATTAACACACTCCCGGATTGCATGAAAAACCGTTTCAGTATTAACATGACACCTGAAACACAAACTAGAGGAAGCCACACGACGCTGTACAAAATTGTCAAAGGTAGGAAGAATACCCCACGAACAGCGCCATAAAAAAATCTTTCCTCGCGGAAAGCCTCTTTCTTCCACTTCGCTACGCTTAGTGCCTCTCCTGTTGGTCGACACCTTTGGTTCCAGCAAATTCACAATGGAATTTCCTGCCCACCCGTTTTTGCAAAGAGAGAGGCAAAATAAGAACAAAACACCTCAACCACATTGTGTTGCCCCGTACGCCATATCCCCGAAGCATCATAAATCCCTTCTATCTTATTTTTCCGCCCTCGTGAAAGAATTGAAAAGCAGCAGGTAATGAATGGCGAGTCGATTCTTTCAGAACCTCTCCCAACGGTTGAGCTAGGCTCACTAACTTCGGAAAGGGCAACTATACAAGGGAAACTAAACTGCCTAGGCCTATATATAGTTTCCCATTCGGAATACTCCCGCATGCAACTATTCCCTAAGGCATGCTTTTCTCGCGAATAAAGAGAAAGTCTTACGTACAAGGTAGCCAGAGTTCCTACCCTTCCAGGAGCATATATATTATTTAGTAGACGACGAAATGGGCGGTGCAAAAGGAGAAGAGGAGAAGTCTTTCCGACGAACAGCTGCTTTCGCTCGTTGCTTAAAATCATATGTAATGTATCTCACTCAACCCTGTGAATAACCCTGTAACTCAAACTCATCTTGAGGCTCCGGAAGCTTCTCAACTACTAAAAAAGAGGGACTCCGGGGAAGGTTCTGAAAGAACAGAACAGGTTACTATCCAAGAAATAGCCTTTCTGAAGATCGTATGATACCTCGACATGTTGAAACGGATGTTTTTCGGTAATGAAGCCGTTTTTCCCTTCCTAGAGGTGCCTAAAAAAGATACCTTTATGGGTCAACTCAACCTACAAGGGCTAGAAATGGAGAGGATGAAGCAAAGCAGCGGCAAGAGCTATAATACATCTATATGCTATTCCCAATCTAATGGTGCTATAAACCAAGATCTCTTCGTCGGGATCGCCTGAAGAAAGCCAAGAGGAAGCCTAAGCAAGTGAAACTCTCGCGAATAGGAGAAGAAGTCTAGCAGCTCAAACTGAGAAGGAGGGGTGCCGGTGATAGCTCCTCCTTCGCTCCTTGCCTGTGTCTCGCCTATAGATGAGCTTTTGTCAGACTTATCTGTTTTAGACCAACTCCCTAAAGCGAAATAGGCACAAGGAAAGAGCAATAGGCCAGACCAACCTACAAAAACGAAACGGTCCCTCCGTACAGCTAGACAATCAGCTCGGGGGGTTCCGTCGGTAATTAGCAGGGAAACTATATTACGCAAGTCTCGGACAGTATGCTCTTTCCATAGGCGACTTTCCAGAAGGTAGATATGCTCTTCCGCAGATATCCTCACCGATTTGAACTTTCACTGCCCGTCTTTCTTTTTCTAGTAAGATTTCATCAATATCATCCTTCGAAAATCCCATGTTCGTCATGCGGTAGGCAAATCACCCCATTTCATTTCCGTAGTCACCGAAAGCATCTTTTGAAATAGTTTTCCGTTGTTATCCATCAATCGCATAATTCACAAGAATTTCTGACGTCCGCTGTCCCCTTTATCGCAAGCAGCACTACTACTATACGTTCGATAGGTTCCCAGGGGGCTTCAACCAGCACTGAAATTGCACTGGGGGCGCCCCTCCCAGAACTCGAGCGGTCTTTACTTTCTAGGTACTGGTAGCCGATTCGGATTGTATAGCTGCTGGGAAGCATAAAGATCAATCAATGTCCAGATTGCAACGCATTAAGATGTCAATGTCTAGTAGTGAATGTGTTCCCGGCGGGTCTATCGTAAGTCTTCTAGTGTAAATCATATCTCTATGTTTTTCAAAGCACGTAAAGACCAAAACAAACTGTCATAATCACAGGGGCGGAAGATTTTTAGAAAGAAGTGAGTTAATACCGATGGCCTTTGTTGAACAGAGAGCGAACGGACAGCAAGTTACTTTGATCTCACGCGGGCCTATACTTCGGCTACTAATAAGGGGGCTGGGCAATCTTTCGTCTGAAAAGATTCTGGAATGTTGGAATTGCAACTACCCGCCATAAGAAATTACCTTAGGCACCGCCCCAAATGAATTTCCAGATAGATGAGTCCACAGTATGAGATGATCTGGATGAGAGAGGCTGTGATATTCTAGTCATCTGATGTTTCCAGTGATAGCCACTACGAACAGAGTAACGGCCAGACTTTTCCCATGGCGGGGGTATCTCTTCCGAAACTTTCTTTGAATTGGCACCATTTCTAAGTAGAAACAGCTCTTGCTCCGCAACTTATGATATTTGTACCTCGTGCTGCTTTCGGCTGTTTTCTTGCAGAACCTATTTCTTTTTTTCTGACCAGAAAGAAGGTAACTTGACGTATACGGATAAGGAAAGGTTATGAAGGGACGCCGGCACGCCTGGGGAGGTTCTCAACGAATCGGGATCTGTCTTATTTATTGATCATCCATCGCCCCAAAAACTAAGGTTTCCCGAGTTCTCTTCTTTCAATTGACACCGTTGGTGCCTGGTCTGATAATAGCGTAGAGTGTAGTAGCTGTGCTTTTAGTCGAACGGTTGTTACCTACTGAAAAACATTGTACCCGCGGCCCCCGTTTTACCAAAGGTTGCCAATTTCTTATAGATAGAGGATTCTTTCTAATGTTAGAAAAATCTCTTCAGATGCTAAATCTCCATTCCCTTTGCAAATCACTTAAACATCTGTCAATAGTAGATATGATAAATGATTTGTCTGGTTTGTAATTTAATGGAGTAGCAACCAAGCACAGTCGGAAGGAGATGCTCAACAACTGCATTGCCCCATGCGGGCATAATGGAATTTTACAATTACAGAAAAGGGCCGTTTACTTACCACGATTTCATCGCCTGGGATAGCCAGGAACGCCTTTACAGAGATCGATCTCCACATGCTTAAACTGTGTACTGTCACTCATGGATACTTTTCCACAAGCCAAGATGAATCTGGGATGCATCCTACTAAGCATCCCAACACCAAGTCTGCCGCTGGGTCCCTGCCTTCTCCGCTATCTTTCAAAAGGAAGACCGATGCATCGTGGTACAGGTCCTCTCTTGCTTCCGCCGGTCTTGCCATGATAATCAGGGATTCTCACAGTTTCTATCAGGGATTCTCACACTTTCTTTCGTGGAGGTTTCGCCTCCTCCCGCCGAAGCTGGAGAGCTGCTCTAAGAGGTATCGAATGGTCTTACCAGCTCAGACTTTGTTCGGGACGCTATTCCAAAGCATACTTGTGTCCTGTCATCCTCTTCATTCTCGAATTCAGATGAATAGTTTGACTGATCTTACCCGGTATAAATATCCTCGCGGCGGAGATTTCCAATCCGATTGTGGAACGGGTTCTCGCTACCACCACTATCCCTTGTTTCTGTACCCATGGAACAACCATTCTTGTAGAATCTCCCATTACTCATAACGATTGTCACTCCTTCTCATCAATTCTCATTGACTGACTCAAAAGGGCTTTCTTCCCGTCCGGTTGGATGAGATATTCCTTTTCTGACCCCTTCCTGAGGCACTATGGGCTTATAGGACAACTGTTCGCACTTCAACAGGGTGCACACCTGGTGTACGGTTCAGAAGCTACCTTTGGAGGTCCAGCTGCCATCTCTAAGGATAGCTACTCAGCTAAAAAATCCTGATGAAAATGTGGCTTGCAGAACTCGAAGCACTTGGCGAGAAAAGACTTGCAGCAGAAGCTTGCAATTTATCAAGCACAAGTAGCGGGTGCCTTCAACAAAAAAGTCAAGTTAAGATCTTTTGCAGTGGGAGATCTGGTCCTAACCGTCCGAAGAGTCATCACCAAGCGCAAGTTTGAACCTAAATGGGAAGGACCCTACGGGATCACTAAGGTCTTTACCAAAGGCGCATATGAGCTCTCCACCCAGGCGCATTTACCCTTGCGGAAATTCATCAAGAGGTTCTATGCGGGCTGAAAACCCTAAATGGCTGGTCTAGTTGTCAACTGCTTTCATCATTCCCCAAGTCAAATCGATAGTAGATCTGATGATGGAACTTGACTCTAAAGTTGTGGAATGCATGTTCCAAACTACATAAAGAAATGGACAAGTGGACCCCTTTAGAATTTTGGTTGTGCCTTTGGCATCTTGATTAGCCGCTGCGCGCAGAAGTATAAGTTTCACGTCATTTTTTTTGGGGGGTTCTAGTTTTCAACATTGTGACCGATTTACCATAGTTATATATATAGATATCTTTGGGAAAGATTGATCAAAAAGAAAGCCCATTGTATTTCCACCTAAGCCTCTCTTCTCTGATCCCTCGGCTACCTTCTATGTTACAGAGTTCCAATCACTACAAAAAGCATAAGTCCCCCCTTCGGTACGTTCTTTATTTCGTTCTTTCATGTGCTTTCTGGAATCAAAATTTTCCTTATACCATAGCTCGCCGCGGAGCTCCTAGAACTATAAGATATAATAAGAATAAAAAAAGCCTATTTGAAGCATGTTCATCTTCCTCTCGTACGTTCATGATATTGCTTTCGCATGTCTCTTAAAGGCTCAACTAAATGAACTCTAATGGACTTAGCTTGCTCGTGTAACAACTTCATACCGTCTTGCTACCGTGACTTCAGACTTTGAGTATATACCTTTGTCCTCGTAAACTTGGCTATTGCCCTCCTTCGGGTAGTAGAACATGAAGTCGATCCACAAGATCAATCATTTCTCGATCCGGACTTTCAAAAAAGTTCTCTTAGGTTCTTAGTAGCAGTCGGCAACCTTCACTTCGTTTCTTCACTTATCCTTCGGAGCCTCTCACTAAGGTTCGAGCAGCTTCACTCCGTTCGCAACCTTTGAATTGCTTTTCTCTTCCGACATAACCAAAAGGAACCCCCAACCCTTTCGGGAATTTTCGGGGGCTATCCCGCACGCGTTCGACCAGTACCAAGATATACCGAGCATAGCAAAAAAGGTAAATCTACTGTACAAACATAATGGCAAATCTCAGCTCATCGGAAAAATCTTTATTAGTCGCATCTTGTAGTTGTGCTAAAACCATGCCTAATGATAACTCATTACAGGTGGAATCCGGAGAAATCCATTCCGCCATATGGGTGGCTATCCGTTCCCAGTTATCCTGCGAACGGGCCGCCCCTGAGCGAGAAAGAATTTCCACGATTTTCTTCATTGTAATTGTAGCAGCCCCGGGACCCTCGGGACCCATTGATTTTTCTCCCTCTACATTCTCATTCTCAAGATTCAACGCTATTCCTTTCACACCGCTGGCAAATTCAACCATTTCCCCAGCTTAATCGAATAAATAAGACTTTTGGTCCAGATGGAACGATAACGATCCGAACCGGGATGAGAAAGAAGAGGAGAATCCCGACAAACACTAAAAGGGGATGTAAACCTCTTGAATAACCAAAAAAAATCGTATTACTATTTCGAATTTACCGCTCCTCGAAAAGGGGAGCGGCCTACTTTCGCCACAAGAAAGCAATGGGAGTCGAAGCCAAAAAGACCTTTACCCTCCCTTCGCAAATTGGATTTACACTCTACTTATGTTATGAGATTTCAACAATCCAAAAAAAGTCTGATATACTACTCTCTATCTATGCCTATGCTATTTTTTGTGTCCTATCCGAATACGAAAACCTTCTCTCAGGAACGAAAGCAGCTTCTTTAGTTCATAACCTCTGACTACCAGCAGCATTCAATACAGGGACTAGAGGCAGAGCGACTGACAGGAATTCAAATAACCGTGCTAGATCAAAATCTAGAGGCGCCAAAGACTACAAAGTTGGAACTGGTTCATACTGACGTGTGGGGGCCTTCACCTGTGCAATCTCTAGGAGGCTCAAGGTACTACGTGACATTCATTGATGACGCGGGTTTATTTTGTGAAAAAAAAAGAGGATGTTTATGAGACTTTCAAGAAGTGGAAAGCTTTGGTGCAGACAGAAAGAGGATTGAAGGTTAAATGTCTGAGGTCGGATAATGGAGGTGAATAGACTGAGAAGAATTTCCAAGACTATTGTGCAGAGAGGCCCATTCCTGGAACTCTACAGCAAAATGGAGTAGCTGAGCGTATGAATAGGACTCCGAATGAGCGCGCAAGGATAGACGCAGGTTTGCCAAAGATGTTTTGGGCTGATGCGATTAAGACTGCTGCTTACTTGGTTAATCGTGGACCGTCAGTTTCAATAGGGGATTAAGAGTCGCTTTCAATGGTGCTCCTAATATTATCCTCTTTGAGTCTCTCGAAAGACCAATAGCCGACATCTACGATAGAGTGAAAGAGAATATGGTTTCTATCCACTTAATCAAGGTATCGATTTTAAAGAGGCTGGAGACTTCCTGAGTGGCAAGAGTTCTTAAAAGTTTTGACTTTCCAGATTATTATTTCTTCAGTGCGTCCAGACGCTTGGTCAAGCTTACTAGAGGGGGGAGATGTGGTGCGCTATGGCAGGCGTGATATAATAAGCATTTGGAAGCCCAGTCTTCCTGATTTTAGACTCTCATGTGATCCTCCCGTTAGTGAGCTTATAGATGGATGTTGGCCTATTCAAGAGATGATTTCAAATGGTGCTATTGACTGTGTTCCTTTAAGCAGGAGAATGACTGAGGAGGGTGGTGCCTTACCGTGATTGATTGTTCAGTTGTTAACCGAGCTAAACTTAAAACAAATTTTCCCCAGTGATTTGATTCATCAATAGGGGACCATCCAGGAAGTTGCTTCTTGGAATGCCGTCGTTCAAGCACAGGCTGACCACTGATTCAATCTTGAAACCGATCTTACTACTAGAAAACCGAAGGAGCACACAAAGCAAACGAAGGGACTCACCAAGCAACAACTACGTTGTTTGCGTAGGCGGAATCTAGTTTCAAATCATAAGATGACGAAGTGACTGCACCAACGAATCAAGCTGAACACATGTTTGTTTGATCCACTCTACGAACCGAAAGCGAGATCTTGCAAAACAACCACGCAACGCCCGGATCTGCAAGAATGGCTATGTAGGTAAGGTTCTGAAAGAATGATCGCTTTGAGTTCTGCTTGAAGTGTGTATGCTTACGTACGAGTTGCTATTCGGCCGTAGATCGGGTTCTGGGTTCTTCCCTCGAACTCCCCGAGTGGTATTTCGTAATGTAAAGCTAGTCTAAAGCAGATTCAGGATCAGGGCGGTGGGTGGGGTAGGAAGGTCGATGATAATATAAAATTCTTTATCCTATTCTGCTAATTCTCTTCTTGTTGCACCATGTCCAAGCTTGACGATAGCAGTGGAACAAAAGTCACCATCGGATTCAAAGAATGAACCTTCCTTCCAAGATGTATGTCGTCCGACCCAACCTCAGACTCTTTCTTCCCGACCTATTTGACTCTTTGGCCGCAGTTATTTAGGTGGTATCCCGAGATTGAAGAGATCGAATTCCTCCCGGAAACACACGAAACAAAGATATGAACTAGGTAAATAGAAATGGAAAAGAGATGTTTCCATTTCATCAAAATCATAAGCTTTTTCTACATCCATATGATCTACTAAAGTAGATCGGTATTGCCCATATAATGAAAGCAGATCTTGGTCCATGGAGTCCCAAGAAGGTAAGAACTCCTCCGATGCTTCTTCGGCCAAATACGATATACAAGTGGGACCTGCACTATGAGCAAGCTGTGCGAAAAACCGCTTCTTTTTTCCGGTTTGGCAACAACTTGGGCGAAATGGGGTTCTACCGGGAAACCATGGATTTTTTAGTTTTCGCCATTGGTTACTGGTCGAGCCACTGGAATGGAATGAGATAAGAATCTCTGGAGATCTTTCCTCTCCACTTACTCGTAACAGGCTTTCCCTCTGTAGAAGACTTCTTCCGAATGGCATAATTGTATGATTTATTCCTCGATCTTCAAAGAAGACTGACTCCTCCTTCTCCTCTTTCATCGTCGTTGGTCCTTCTTTCACTAATGATCTAATGATCTCACCATTTTTTAGTAGTTCGCGCGAACGCGCGAGGTACTATCCTTTCTATCGCTTGCGCTTGCTTTTCACTCTCAAGGCAACGGTCTTTCTCTTCTATAAAGCGAAGCAAAGCGCATGGCGCTGAAGTGAAGAAAGCTCAATAAACACACACGAACACGAACACGATGCAGGGCATAGCATAAATGAGACCGCTGATCATTTCATAAAACATATATGCTTGACCTTTCTCGATGCTTTTTGGGGGTGACTCACCAACCCAGTGATCGATGGCAGAATGGTACGAACAAATCAAAGTCAATGGAGAACTACCAAATCCAATGACTTCTCTCTTTACCTCTTTGCATATGTTCCTAAATGGGTGTGCACCCCCATGGGCCGGCCTCCCGCTCTCTTATGCAGCATTTATTAGCTTAGCCGAGTTGGGTGGATCGTGCAATAAGCCTCTCTCGACCCTCCCTTTCTCATACGTCTTTATGAGAGCCTCTCGCCTTTCGAGATCCGGCCACTCAGTCAGATCTTCTTATTTGCTTGCTTTGATTAGGCTTCCTTTAACGGATTTGATCGGCATTTCGTGCCTGCAGCCCTGCTGAATTCGACCTTTTATCAGGCTAGCGTAGTAAGGTTAGAGGCGCAACTAGAAGACAATTGCATTGCCTATATTTCTTTTTTTTTTTTTCTCAATTCGATTGCAGTCTCCGAAGTCCTTCTTGATCGATGGTCCCCATTAGCATTAGTGCCAATTAGCAGCCGCTCTTTTTGGAAGGCGAGGTACTCATGTGTGATCTCGGATTCCACGGTAGCAGTAGTTCTCGCTCTACATTAGGAGCACAGGGGCTCTATCCATCTAAAGGAGGTACGGACTCCTTCCATAGTACGGTACGATGCAGTTGAAAAACGTAAGCCCAACCCTTACGTTTTCTTGCTTTTCTTTGTTGAACCCTCTACGGTCTACCCTCTTTCTCGATATCCTAATTCTAGCGTTCGTTAGCAGAAGTAGAGATAGGGGGAGATAGGATTTTGAAAAAATTTATGTGATTTTTACAGAAGCCGCTATAAAGGGAAGAAGCACATCCTGCACCTTCACCTGCGAAGCGCTACGCTCCTGCTTACGAAAGACTACTTTCCAAGCGAACTACTGAAGACAGACTACCGGGAGTGGGAATAAAGCTCCAGCCCTTAGCCCTGAACTCCTTCAATATCGCACCTACTACCAAAGACTGAACCAAAGAAGGGATGGGATAGACATAGCCATCTCTCCCTCACCCCGAAGCTCAAACCCCGCATCCTGATCCAGATCTAGCTACGGACTTACTAGAGCTACTACGCATCGGGGGAAGGCGTCTAGACGCCTAAAGGAGGGCATAAAAGACTGTCTGAATCTTCCTAAAGTAGCAGAAGACATAAAAGTCACTAAACAGCGCTTTAAAACTATTCAATGTGGGCATAGAAAGTTTTCGGGTACCACAGTGAGACGGTGATCCCTACGCCCTGAAAAAAAACAGCCCGAGGACCCACCTATGCTACTACCAAGCCCACTGCTGCCAAGCAAGGGATGGCAATAACTAAAACTTCGATACTTAAATGAATTCGCCCAGACCGAACCAATCTCATTCTTTTCTTCATTACTGCAACGCGCCAACCGAAACAGAACGCCTTTGGCGCCTCCTTAATGCTTTAGTCAGAGTACCGCCCTGACAATCTCGCTTCGAAACCGCTCTAAGTTCTTTTCTTTGCCAAGCGGCTTTAAATTTGAAAAAGGCCTCGTATAAAAGGGGTAAAGTGAAGAAGGAGTAGGAGCTAACCATAGTGATATGAATGTCCGATCGACTTCTATATGCAAGTAGAACGTGGGTGCTGCCTTTGCCTGCTGACCCGAAATTTACCAATACGAACTCGGGCTAGGCTGTGTTGCTTGATGAAAGAATCTGGGTGGTTCAGCTGGACTCCTTGTACCAGTTTTTCCTCACCTTCGGTGCCTGTCTCTTCCTTATTCGGATGAGAAGGTGAGCGGCAAAGTCTGGTTCAACTAAGGAGTAGGTCGTCCGAGCGGATAATGATCAAATTTTTTTGTTCTGCCTTGGGCTGCAGGAAGTCTCTCTCATGCCGTGCTATTGCTCCTGATGTGGTAGTGGACCTGCTTTGTCCTTCAATAAAAAAGAAGGGCTTCCGTTTATGGTTGGGATCAATTACCGTTGGAGGCGACTCTAGTGACGAATTGATCTGTACGCTCAATCGCTGCCGCTGTATTCTTCAGAGTTGTGAAAGTGGGTTGTTCAAAGGGGATCTACAAGCTGTATGAGTTCAGAATCCAGCGAAGTCAGGTTCGGAATGGAAGTCTACCTAATATAAATAGGCTAGCTCGCCCGACCATAAAGAGCAACGCTCGCCAGGCGTGTAACAAGACTAGGCTTTTGACAAGAGGCCTCAGCCTCAATCTATATGGTGAAAAGGTCTTGCTGAAAAGTGAAAAGCTCTTCGAGGTAAGTAAAGCGTAACCACCTGCACTCCATCTATTGGCTTGTACAAAGACCTAAGGAACCGAACCCCCTCGTAAACTCATTGAGGACTTTTTTGAGCCGGCTCGAATCGTGTGTTTACGACCCCGTCCCGTACAGGTCTTTAGACTTCTTTAACTCTGAAAGAAAGATTGCGTACGGGCCACTCTCTTACAATCTGTTACTGCCTCTATGAATCTGTTACTGCATTCCAATCTATACCATGCAACTTGGTGAAGCTTCCTGCAACTATCTCAATTGGATTCTCTTAATAATAAGTTTCTTTGCCCAACAAGGGATCATTCAATCACTTTCAGAACAAACTAAGTGATTAATTCTATTCATTGCGAGACTAACAAAGAACAATTGCCTAGCCAAAAGGGCTCGTTCTATCCGATCCGAAACGAAGCCGACGAGATCGGAGTCCCACTATGATCTAAAGTCTTGAACCGTTCCTTCTTTCAGAACCTTCCTTTACAAAAACTCTCATGTCAATACCACTACCGCCCTCAGAACCTTCTCTTCTAACGGAAATTGGCCGTTGATACGGAACCAAACCGGGGCACGGTAGGTGATTGGTAAGCCGATGTTCTGACTAGCGTTTCGAGTTCTAGACCCTGAGAATGGCAGAACGGGCCCGGTCTTCAAAGAGTGATTGATAGAACTGCTATTAATGGATCTTTCGGTTGGTTCGGTACTCAACAGCAGTGACCCTCCGAGCCTCCTCAACAGCAGCGACCTTGGCAGCCTTCTCAGCAGCCGGGTTTCGCTTTCGCTCGTGGACTCGTGCCACTACAAAGAGGGAGCCCTATAGCATGAGTTGAGCAAATAGAGAAAGGTTTCATGTGGAAGATACAGCCAGGGATGTCGTGGGTAAGGTTGCGTAGCAAAGTAAGGTTGCGAAGTCAAGGTGCCGACGAAGGAGGCGGTGAACACTCGATTCTTTCACTTATCCACTATTGTGAGGAGGAGAAGGGGCCGCAGGCGTGGGTGAAAGCATGCTTTTAACCAAAACACGAGAAATCGATCCGGGTACTTGTTCCAGACCCATGATAAACAAGCGCAAACCCAGTCCATTCCGTTCTTTCCTGGATTCGCTCACAGGCCGATCTGCTTCTGCTATAGGATAGCCGCAACGAGTCTAGAGGTACCAAAGCCTGTAGGAGGCACCGAAGGCACTGAAAGTGTAGTTTGATCCGAACATGAATTATTAACTTATGACACGCGCAAAACCAATAAAAGTCGGATTGATCAAAGCCGCTCGACTGGCAGGGAGAGGAGTCGTTCTCAGGGTCGAAGCAGAGGTTTCATAATGAATGCTTAGATCCAACGCAAAGTGCTATAAAGTGGACATCCTACCTCAACAGATCCCCTAGGGAGGTTTGAGGGGGGCATTCTACCCACAGTAAAGACTCATTAAAACAGAACCTTTTCATCAAAGAGTGACACGGCTCCTCTCTCTCCTTCGGAGCCTCCTCATAACTTCCGTGACAAGACAATGCCGTCGGTTCTTCTTTTCTTCTTAGAAGTCAAGTCACTAAACTACTTACATGGTACGACCCGTTTAGGCTCTTAGAAAAAATTCCATACTGTTTACTATTCGCCCAAGGATGCAGAGTCGCTAGGAAGAATAGAATCTAAATAGCTACATTTCCTAAAGCCGATAGAAGGTCCTTAAGGCAACATCAGTCTAGAGAGCAAACGCTCGAGTCCATAGAGCTCCAGTCTAACACAACTACCTTCTTTCAGAACGAACGCCTTTCTTTCAGAAACTCGGGCAGTCCCTTCTCGGCCAGGAGATCCCGCTTCTCGAGACTTCGTACGAACTGACGGTCTAACACTTTCGCCTTTCCTTCGGAACCTCGATCCCCGATTGATTCATTTAGCGTTCCGTAAAGCTGGTTCAATTCTTTAGTTTGCAAGCCGATCCTGTACCCCGACACGAATAGCTCTTAACATCTGAGCGAAACACAGATTATTGGCTTGTGTTCCAAAACAAGTGACTGAGCTCGTTGCCTTGCTGGTCGGTAGCACGAATGGCAGGAGGTGATTGTTGCTTCGTCGCCTTTGGCGCCTAGCCTTTTTCTGAGATGATTCATTAACGGGGGGAAGAAGTGCCTCCATAGAGATGAGGCCGGTACCCTTTTCTTTTGCCTTAGGGACCGATTCACTCTGTGTAGATTAAAAAACACGATAGAAGAACCCTTATGCGCCGGTTATGAAATAAATGATCCCTTCCCGGAGGGGGAATGTTTGAGTCAGCTGAAAGGGCAGAACCTACAAGGATGAGTTCGGTATCGGATTCTATTATTAAATTTGTAGTTTGAGGGCTGCGCTCTGGCGCTCTTAATCTCGAAGGTGTAGGATTCTTACTTGCTAGCCCTGCCCTTTTCTTTCTGCATCCGTTCTTCTTTCAGAACCTTAGCGCTTCGCACTACGCCAGTAAACTACCACCTAGCCTTTAGTGGATTGCTACATGGAAGGCTCTACGCAATTCTTTTTTTCTTTATATATGAAATTTTTCAGCAGCATCCGATGAGATCCATGGAGCCATTCTTAGATAGCAAGAAGTGGCTTCTCGCTTTCTATTGCCGATCAGTAACATTAATCAATATAATTAATTATGCTCTCTTAGTTTCAATGGACCGCTCTTCGATCCTTAGCACCACTGAATCCACACCCTAAAGAACAACAAGAGGAAAGATAAATACCCTTTGTTGCCGCATCAGTTAACAAGCGACCCCGTAGAGCCTTCCATGTAGCAATGCTCTTCCTTGGTTGAATGCCACGTTTTCCCTTCTTTTTTACTAGGAATTCGGCGGTCAGGTAAGTGTACCTACTTTCCTTATAATGCAAACCTTTTCGTATTACACTAAACCCCCTTTTTTTGTCGATTCTCTGACATTGAAAGACTTTTTTTTTACAATTGAAATTTTTCTTCTCCTGTCACCTCTAGCCATCCTAAAGAGCGGGACTCCCAGAAAGGGGCCGTAAGGCTAAGACTGATTCTTCCCTCTCTTATGATCTTTTTTCCGCTCTTGCCGATATCGATACGGTGGCATATTCGGTAATAGAAAGAAAAGGACTTAAACCAGCAAGGTCCATCCTGAGCCAAGGGCATCTGGTTAATCACTATCGCTCTGCAATCTAAAATATGAGTATTCAACCGAGTCAATTCAATCATCCGATACACCATTTGACCGGGAAGCTTCTCTTTCTGAGCGAGATTGCTAAGTCTTCTGACCTTCTCGTCGAAAGACGTTCTAACGCATGCCTTTTTGGTCTGATACAGATAGAGAAAGAATAAAAATATATCATATAACAGAAGGGGAGAAACCTCGCCGTAGGAAAGGAAGGGCAGTTACACTGCTCCTGGGATTGATGTGGAATAGCAGCCGCCGGCCACTTAAAAGCGTCCCAAAGGTAGGGAGTCTCCGACTTGCTTCGATAACAGACTTCTGTCCCCCTCCCGGATTTCCGCAAGTGGATTCATTCGTAGTATAGGCCCTTCCGAGATGAGATGAATAAATCCAATGGTGAACCGTCAAATCCAATCAATAAAGAAGTCGATGCACTTGGCAAGGAGCCCACTCTCGAGGCGCGTAGATGAAGTCAATACACTCCGGGTCTTCTTCACCCAGAAAGAGTGCGGGAAATAGCCTGGCAAAGACATCTTTTATAGACGAAGAACCGGAACCAGACCCAAAGACTTCGTCGTGGGCACCCGCTCAGATCTTGCTGTTTCGGCTTTTGCTTCTTCTTTCTTATTAATGGACGTGAGGCGCTCCGGTCTTCATGCATATCATGATAGAATGAATCTAGGTAGCCGCTTCCTTAAAGCATTTAAGGAAGGTGAATCATACATGGGCACTGAAGGAGCTTTAAACCAACCCTCTATTTCAATACCCCCTTCTACGCGATTCTCCTAAACGGAGATATCTGCTTCGGGTGTTCAACCGACATAACATCCTCAACTTCCGGTGGGAGAGAAGGAAAGGAATCAAATACAACAGATAAAGTGACTAGCGTTGGCCGGCCTTGGATGGTACTTACTTTCATTTCATACAGGTGCTGCATGAACGGCTCTCTCCGAAATAGACGGGGGGGTGAGCTGTGCATTGGAGCGGAGGCTTCTCTGTTCCTCTCTCCCCCTGCTTGTTTCTTACTTTAGTTGCTCGGTGATTGGGTTTTTTGTTGGTTGTTATGGTTTCCTCGCATTTCCTTGCTCGGTGGTTGCTCTGGCTTCTGTGGTTCTTTTGGTTTTTTATTTGTTTAGAGTCTCTTCTTCTAGTATGATTTAGAGGTTGACCTTTTGGAGTGTAGTACTGGGTTAATGAGTTTTTTGATGTGAATTGCGGCTCCCTGCAATTAATGAATTGAGAATGGATAGATCTCCAGGTTCGGGCAGCTTTGCCCTTGAAAGATTTATGGAATCCGTTCTCTCCTTCCGCAAGGGACTGACATGGAGTTCCAGCAATTGAGAGGAACGTGCGGAGGGGCACAATCTTCTCAAAGGGGTGATATAGAGGCAGGTTCGGTGAGTGAAGTGGAGGCCAAGGTCATCCAGTTTCTCAAAGATGAGGAGATAACTAAGGTAGTTTACTTCAAGAATCCGGAAGCTGTACAGAAGAGGCGAACATCGAGAAGTTTGCCTTGAGATCAAGAAAGGACTTGAAATTCTCTTTGCCAAGGAAGGTAGAGAGCTGTTTTGGTTTGGAGCTTCGGCTTACAAGATGAGCCAACCGTAGACTCATAACTGGTTTTTCAGAGAACTATGACGAGGAATTTGCTGTGCTAGGAGGCAATACAACCAACTGTTCTGAACAGCAAGTAGGTTCTCCTAGTCCATTCCCTCCTCCGCACCGGAAGATGGAAAAGATGGTGGCCATGAGCTGGCAGTTGATACTAGCCTAGAACAGGGAGCTGAAAATGCAGATGAGCGTGATGAGGGTTCCTCTAGCGTTGCTTGCTCCTGCCTCAAACACTTCTCCAGCGGCATAATATGCTGGAGAAGAAGAAGTCCTTGCTGCTGGTTACGTGAGTAAATGCATAAAAGAAAATAAAAGTACAGAGGCACAGGGGCATTCCCCAGACAAAGATACAACTCAGAGAGAGCCGGAAGGACTAGACTAGTTCAGTCCATCAACAACTAAGAGACAAAAAAAGGTTCTAGGAGCTACCCAGTCCTAAACACCTCCTCTGAAAAGCTCCAAGATCTTTGAAGCCATCGATTCTCTTGGGACGGCCTAGGTGGACAAAGTCCACTTCCTATCAAAGCTCGAGTCTCCGGACTTGAAGAAAATAAAACGATGCCTACGAGACGGCTTATGGTCTTGCACAGGAAAGTCTGTTGGGCAGCAGAAACTCCGTAATTAAGATCCGGAAGCGCTTGTCCGCAAAACCTTAAATTTGGGAGGGTGGGTTGCTTGACATAGTGTGACGGTGGCTCCATACGGGATCGATCTTCTTGTCATATTCGTTTAATACACTCAGAAAAATTTATCTTGCTGTTTTCAAGCCAATCGTTTTCTCGCTCGGAGCTGAATTAAGGTATTTCCTTTGGCTAGATGGAGTGGAGTGACGCGAAGTTCCTTTCTAAAGTATTTTTTTAGAGGGGGTCGTGGAAAAATTGGGTTCGACTCCCCTAGCCCCGATGTAGCGAAAAAGACTGATTCAACGAGATATGCCTTGCCTGCATTAAGATTTAAAACTTGTCGTCTACTTTCAGGAAATGTTCGGAACAGAGAACTTACAATAATACAACGCCGCATTCTCCGAAGATTGAGGAACAAGAAGAGATCTATTAAGAGAAAGATTTATCCGAGAAAAAATCTTAACAGTTACATCCAATCACAAACTACACGAAAGTTGCCCCTTTTTCATGGGGATTTACCCATCACAGAGATGCACAGAGGAACAGAGCGAACTTCATATATCCCTTTTCCACTCAATCCAGAAACAAGATCGGACGTTATTCCGGTTCGTCTCCATTTTTGTGAAACTATTCCTCAAGCAAGGCAGCCGATAAGTCATCGAAGGGTTTGTGTGAATAATGGAATGGTAAGCATTACTCATTTAAAAGTGTCCCACGCTGATCTAATATTTTTTCAAGAAAATGACGCGAGAATCCGCGGTGAAGAAATAAGGAGATCTTTCTATATCGAAATATCAGTTGAAAAAATCATAGGCAAATTCCTGGATCACCCGGTAAGAATGTGGAGAAGAACAAAAATAGAATGGTTCCACCTACTCAAAACTCAGAGGGGATGCCGTCTACTACTAAAATCCCGGTTTTTGCAACAGTTGGGTTCTTCTATGCAAGAAGAAGACTTAGAAAGAACAAAGAGGTTTGGATCCGAAAAAGTATGCTTAGGCAGTTCCTTCGCTGAGCACAACAGAATGAAGAGGAATTTGTATCATTTCAAATCCCTATTCTTATCGAAGAGAAGGAACGAGAAAAACCGAAATCTTCCTACTCGAACAAGAAGTCCTATAGTTTACAACTCTTCTTTATATAGTAATTCGACCTATTGCTCCGCATCCCCCCATCAGTTTACTATGAAGAGAAGAATCAAAAGGATTGAACTACCTACTCATTATTCGGAGGTGAATCATAGAACACCAAAAGCTGTGGTATCTTATGGACCTAACATAGGTCACATCCCTCACGACATAAGATTGAAAGATCTAAACCTTCCTCTTCGGAGCGGAAACGGACATGGCCAAAACATATAAAGATCGGCTCGCTCATAGGGGCATATCTATCCGGATAGAGGATAGTCTAGATCGATTCATAGATAGATTTCTA